TTATAAATTTTAGAATTAAACTAAATCTAAAAGAATCAAAATCTTTTGTGCAAACACTTATTTATAAAATAAAGTGCCTGACAAAAAGGATTATTCTGATAGAATAAATTATATAAATAAATTTATCTTTATTAAAATTAAAAATAAGCTAAATTAAGCTAATGAACTCATATTTCATATATAAAGTATAACTTTTTTTTAAATATTATTAATTTAACTAATTTAATTTTCTATTTAATTTTAATTTTAAGTTCTTTATTTTCAATTTCATCCAATTCCTGATTTAGATGTTGAATAGGAATAGAAATTAATTTATTTGCTTTTATCCCCCTACTATTCTTTAATAATATAAATTCTGAAAGAATAATTAAATATTTTATTATTCAAGTTATATCATCTTCTTTAATATTATTTTCAATTTTTTTAATTATAAATAAAATAAATATAAATCTAATTATTATTATTATTTTAAATTTATCATTTTTTATAAAATTAGGAAGCGCACCCTTTCATTATTGATATATCCAAATTATTAAATCTATAAATTGAAAAAATTGCTTTATTTTATTTACTTGACAAAAAATTATTCCTATAATCTTATTAAATTATAATTTTAATACTTTCATATTTTATTTTTTTATTTCTATAAATGTATTAATAGGAAGATTAGAAGGATTAAATCAAATTTCTTTACGAAGAATTATAAATTTTTCCTCAATCAATCATTTAGGATGAATATTTATAATTATTTATATAAATAAAAACTTATGATTAATTTATTTTATAAGATATTCATTTATATCTTTAATTTTAATTTTAATATTTTATATAATAAATATTTCTTTTATAAATCAAATTTATTACATTAAAAATAATTTTATAAATACTTTTAATGTAATTATTAATCTTTTATCTTTAGGAGGATTACCTCCTATAATAGGATTTTTCCCTAAATGAATTTCTATTCAATATATAATTATTAATAAAGAATTTTTTATTAGTTTATTATTAACAATTACATCTTTAATTACATTATATTTTTATTTACGATTAACTTTTTCTATTATAAATCTAATTTATACAAAAATTAAATGAATTTATTTAATTAAAAATAACTTTTTAACTATTACAATATTTATATTTTCATTTTTTTCAATTATAATATTATTAATTTTCTCAATAATTATATTTTAAAAGTTTTAAGTTAAATTAAACTAATAATTTTCAAAATTATTTATAAGAATATAATTTCTTAAGCTTTAGAAATATCAACTTTAAATTTGCAATTTAATATCATATACATATATTTTGACTATAAAACTTATTGAATAGTAAAAGAATATTAATATTCATAAATAAATTTACAATTTATCACTTAAATTTCAGCCATTTTACTTTAAAATTTATTAATAAATGAATATTTTCAACAAATCATAAAGATATTGGAACTCTATATTTTATTTTTGGAATTTGATCTAGAATATTAGGGTTATCCCTTAGATTATTAATTCGTACTGAACTAAGTATACCTGGATCCCTAATTGGGAATGATCAAATTTTTAATTCTATTGTTACAGCTCATGCATTTATTATAATTTTTTTCATAGTAATACCAATTATAATTGGAGGATTTGGAAATTGATTAGTTCCCTTAATATTAGGGGCCCCTGATATAGCATTTCCACGAATAAATAATATAAGATTTTGATTTTTACCCCCATCATTATTTTTTTTAATTTTTGGGATACTTATAGATAATGGAGCTGGTACTGGCTGAACAGTTTATCCCCCTCTTTCTTCAAATATTTCTCACATAGGAAAAGCTGTAGATCTAACAATTTTTTCTCTTCATATAGCTGGAATTTCTTCTATTTTAGGAGCCATTAATTTCATTACTACTATTATTAATATACGATCTAATTTTATAAGATTTGACCGTATACCTTTATTTGTTTGATCAGTAGGTATTACAGCAATTCTACTTCTTTTATCTTTACCTGTACTAGCAGGAGCTATTACTATACTTTTAACTGATCGAAATTTAAATACTTCATTTTTTGATCCTGCAGGAGGGGGAGATCCAATTTTATATCAACATTTATTTTGATTTTTTGGACACCCAGAAGTTTATATTTTAATTCTTCCAGGATTTGGAATTATTTCTCATATTATTATTAGAGAAAGAGGAAAAGTTGAATCATTTGGATCTTTAGGAATAATTTATGCTATACTTTCTATTGGTCTATTAGGATTTATTGTTTGAGGACATCATATATTTACTGTGGGAATAGACGTAGATACTCGAGCATATTACACTTCAATTACAATAATTATTGCAATTCCTACAGGAATTAAAATTTTTAGATGAATTTCTACTCTATCAAGAAATCAAGTAAATTTTATACCAGCAATTAATTGAACTTTAGGATTTATTTTTTTATTTTCAATTGGAGGATTAACAGGAATTATTTTATCAAACTCATCTATTGATATTATTTTACATGATACTTATTATGTAGTAGCTCATTTTCATTATGTTTTATCTATAGGAGCAGTATTTGCCATTATAGCAGGATTTATTCAATGATTTCCTTTATTTACTGGATTAAATATAAAATCATCTTATTTACAAATTCAATTTATTTGTATATTTATTGGTGTAAATTTAACATTTTTCCCACAACACTTTTTAGGATTAGCAGGGATACCCCGACGATACTCAGACTATCCTGATATATACCTATCATGAAATGTAATTTCTTCCTTAGGGTCTATAATATCTTTAATTGCTGTAATTATATTTATTATCATTATCTGAGAAAGATTAATTAATAAACGTTTATCTTTATATCCATTAAATAGACACACTGCTATTGAATGATATCAGTCTACTCCTCCCACTGAACATTCTTTCAATGAAATTCCTCTCCTAATAAAATTCTAATATGGCAGAATAAATGCAATGGATTTAAACCCCATAAATAAAGTATAAACTTTTTTTAGAATATAGCAACTTGATCAAATTTAATATTTCAAAATAGATCCTCTCCTTTAATAGAACAATTAATTTTTTTTTATGATAATTCAATATTAATTTTAACTATAATTACAATTTTTCTAATATATATTATAATAACTTTATTTATTAATAAATTTATTAATCTATCTATAATTGAACATCAAAACATTGAATTAATTTGAACAATTTTACCTGGAATTTTTCTAATTTTTATTAGAATCCCTTCTATCCACTTACTTTATCTTTTAGATGAATCGAATCACCCTTCTATTACTTTAAAAATTATCGGGCATCAATGATATTGATCTTATGAATATTCTGATTTTAAAAATATTGAATTTGATTCCTACATAAATAATGAACAATCATTAAATAATTTTCGCTTACTAGAAGTCGATAATCGAATTATTTTACCAATAAAATTCCAAATTCGAACTTTAATTTCATCCTCTGACGTAATCCATGCTTGAACTGTACCTTCCTTAGGTATTAAAGCTGATGCTCTACCTGGGCGATTAAATCAAACTTCATTTTTTATTAATCGTCCAGGTATTTTTTATGGACAATGTTCTGAAATTTGTGGGGCTAATCATAGATTCATACCTATCTCTATTGAAAGAATTAATTTAAATAATTTCATTAAATGAATTAATAATAATTAAATTCATTAAGTAACTTAAAGTAAGTATAGGTCTCTTAAACCAACTAATAATAATTAACGAATATTCTTAATGAAAGAATTAGTTAAAATATAACATAAATTTGTCAAATTTAAATTATTAATATTAATATTCTTTTTATTCCTCAAATAAATCCTATAAGATGAATTTTACTATTTATTTATTTTATTTATTTATTTTATTTATTTATTTTATTTATTTATTTTAATATTATTAATAAATGTCAAAATAATAATTTAATTAATAAAATTTTTACTAAATCTATAAATTGAAAATGATAAATAATTTATTTTCTATTTTTGATCCCACTTCTATAATAAATATTCCTTTAAATTGAATTAGATCATTTATAATTATTTTATTTATTCCATTATATTATTGATTAATTCCTTCTTCTTATATATTTATTATCCATAATATATTAATTACTATCCATAAAGAATTTAAAAATCTATTAAGAATTCAAAGATATAAAGGATCCACATTAATATTTATTTCTTTATTTTTAATAATTTTATTTAATAATTTAATAGGAATATTTCCTTATATTTTTACAAGATCTAGTCATATAAGAATAAATTTATCTTTATCATTACCATTATGAATTTCTTTTATACTTTTTGGTTGAATTATAAATTATCAACATATATTTACTCATTTAATTCCTCAAGGAACTCCCCCTATTTTAATACCTTTTATAGTTCTAATTGAAACAATTAGAAATATTATTCGTCCAATAACTTTATCAATTCGATTAACAGCTAATATAATTGCTGGACATTTATTATTAACTTTATTAAGACAATCAATACAATCATTAAATTTAATTATATTAATAATCATACTTATTATTCAAGTATTATTATTAACTTTAGAATTTTCAGTTGCTTTTATTCAAGCATATGTATTTTCTATTTTATCAACTTTATACTCAAAAGAAACATACTAATGATATCTCATTCAAACCACTCTTTTCATTTAGTAAATTATAGCCCTTGACCATTAACAGGAGCCTTAGGAACTATAATTATAATATCAAGAATAATTAAATGATTTCATGAATGAAATTTTATTTATTCTATTATTGGATGATCAATTATTATATTAACTATATTTCAATGATGACGTGATGTATCACGAGAAAGAACATTTCAAGGAATTCATACTTATTCAGTAGCAATAAATATACGATGAGGAATAATTTTATTTATTGTCTCCGAAATTTTTTTTTTTTTATCTTTCTTTTGAACTTTTTTTCATAGAAGATTATCCCCTACAATAGAATTAGGTAATTTTTGACCACCAAAAAATATTATTCCCTTTAATCCTTTTCAAATTCCATTATTAAATACAATTATTCTAATTTCTTCAGGAATTACTGTAACTTGAACTCATCATAGTATTTTAATAAATAATTTTTCTCAATCTAAAATAAGATTATTTATTACTATTATTTTAGGTATTTATTTTACATGTCTTCAAATATATGAATATAATATAGCATCTTTTTCTATAGCTGAAAGAGTATACGGAAGAATTTTTTATTTAGCTACAGGATTTCATGGACTTCATGTTTTAATTGGAACAATTTTTTTATTTATTTGCTTTTTACGATTAATAAATAACCATTTTTCATCTTCTCATCATTTTGGATTTGAAGCTGCAGCTTGATATTGACATTTTGTTGATGTAGTATGATTATTTTTATTCATTTCAATTTACTGATGAGGTAAATATTTGTATAATATATTTAGTATATTTGACTTCCAATCAAAAAGTTTATTTTTAATACAAATAATATATTTAATTTTATATTTATTTATAATTATATTATTTATTTGTAATTTAATTATATATCTATCAATCATTCTTTCAAAAAAAAAATTTTTTGATCGGGAAAAAAATTCATCCTTTGAATGTGGATTTAATCCCTCCTACTTTACACGTATACCATTTTCTATACATTTTTATTTAATCGCTGTAATTTTTTTAATTTTTGATGTAGAAATTACAATTCTATTACCATTATTTTATACAATAAATAATTCAAATATAATTATTTTTATTACAATTAGATTTTTTTTCCTTACTATTCTATTTTTAGGATTAATTCATGAATGAAATCAAAAAATTCTAAACTGATCATTATAAATTACTTACTAATCCTAGGATTATAGTTTAATTAATTAAAACATTTAATTTGCAATTAAAAATTATTTTCATATAAATTTATCTTAAATTTATATGAAACAATATATTGTATTTAATTTCGACTTAAAATTAAGAATTTAATTATTCCTTATAAACAATTTAATTAAAACCAAAATAGAGGTATATCACTGTTAATGATATTATTGAATAATATTCTAATTAAAGAAATTTATCTTAAGACTTCTAATCTTTACATAGTGAATAATTATTCATTTTTATTTCTTATTTATATAGTTTATTTAAAACATTACATTTTCACTGTAAAATATATAATTAATTATATATAAATTATAATTTTTATTTAAAAGATAAATATCTTCCTTAATATCTTCAATATTATACTCTATTTTATAAGCTATTTAAATAAATTAATTATTTAAATATAATAAAATTATTATAAATCAAATAAATATAGTAATTAAATAATTCTTAATTAAATTTATATTTATTAAATAATTTATTATTCTAAATTTTATTATTAAATGAAACAATCCTTGACCACCTAATTTTTCTAACCACCCATAATCTCTAAATTTAATTAAACTTAAACTATTAAATAAATTAATTTTATTAATCATAATTGTAGATAAATTAACTAAAAATCATATATTATTCAAAAAAAAAAATAATTTTAATAAATAAAAATTATTTATATTTATTTTATAAATCATATATCCTATTAATATTCCTATTATTATAACAATCAAAATTATATATTGATAAATTCCTAATAAAATTACTAAATTAGGAAAATCATATAATAATCATATTAATATTCTCCCCCCTAATACTCTAAATAATATTATTACTGAAATTGATTTTAATATAACATAATCATTATTATTATAAATAAATAAAGAATAAAAATTTATATCACTAAATATATTAAAATACATTAAACGAATTGAATACCTAATAGTAAGACCTGTCGAAAAAAAAAAAAAAAAAAAAATTAATCAATTTAAATTTGATATTAAACATATTTCTAAAATTAACTCCTTAGAATAAAATCCTGCTAAAAAAGGAAATCCACATAAAGCTAAATTTCCAATATTTAAATTAATACAAATTAAAGGTATAAATTTAATTAAATTTCCTATAAATCGAATATCTTGAATATTTTTCATATTATGAATAATAAAACCCGCACATATAAATAATATAGATTTAAATATAGCATGAGACAATAGATGAAAAAAAGCCATATATTTAAATCCTATTGCTAAAATTCTTATTATCAATCCTAATTGACTTAATGTAGATAAAGCAATAATTTTCTTTAAATCAAATTCAAAATTCGCTGATAGCCCTGATATAAATATAGTTATAGTGCCTAATAAAAGTAATAATACTCTTAAATTTGAATTTAAAAATAAATCTCTAAATCGAATTAATAAATAAATCCCCGCAGTTACTAAAGTCGAAGAATGAACTAATGCTGATACAGGTGTAGGAGCTGCTATAGCAGCTGGTAATCAAGAAGAAAAAGGAATTTGAGCTCTTTTAGTAATAGCTGCAAAAATAATTAATAACCCAATTAACTTTATTTCTTCATCAAATTTAAATAATTCTAAATAATAAATAAAATTAAAACCCCCATAATTTAATATTCAAACAATTGATATTAAAATTATTACATCCCCAATTCGATTTGAAAGAACAGTTAATATTCCTGAATTAAAAGACTTAAAATTTTGATAATAAACAACTAAACAAAAAGAAACTAATCCTAACCCATCTCATCCTAATAAAATTCTAATTAAATTTGGACTAATAATTAATAATATTATTGAACCCACAAATAATATTACTAAAATAATAAATCGATTAATATTATAATCTCCTTCTATATATCTTCACCTATAAAATACTACACAAGAAGAAATTAATAAAACTATTATTATAAAAAATATTGACATTCAATCAACCAATAATAATATATTAATTATAACTGAATTAATCGAAATTACTTCCCATTCAATCATTAAAATTAAATCTATTGAAATTATTACTAATCCTAAATATATAAATATAATTCTAAATATAAATAAATAAAAATAAAAAATTATACAAATAAAATATTTTATAATTTAATGTATTTTAATATACTTCCTTGATCCCACAAATCAAAATTTTTTTATAAACTAATTAAATTAAAATCATAAATAAAATATATCAATTTTTAACATTAAAATATTTAACGGAAATCAATGTAAAAATAAAAGTATAAATTCACGAGAATTAATAAATGTAAATCTATATATTCTATTAATAAAATTTCCATGCTGTCTAAATATATATAAGTACAATCTATAACAAGCTCTAAAAAAAGAAATTAATATAATAAAAATTATTAATAATTGAGATCATCTTACAATTGAATTAAATAATCTAATTTCCCCCAATAAATTTATAGAAGGAGGTGCTGCTATATTTCTAGAAATGAATAAAAACCACCACAATCTTAGTGAAGGAAAAAAATTTATTAAACCCTTATTAATTATTAATCTTCGTCTTCCTAATCGTTCATAACATAAATTAACTAAACAAAATAATCCAGATGAACATAATCCATGCCCTAACATTAAAATATAACTTCCTGTAAATCCTCAATATCTTATTGATATTATTCCTCTTAAAGCAATAGCTATATGAACCACAGAAGAATAGGCTACTAATATTTTCATATCAACTTGTAATAAACAAATAAGTCTTAAAAATAAACCTCCTACTATAGAAATAATAATCCAAATTAAATTTATTTTTATTCTTATATATAATATTAATCCTATAACTCGAATTAACCCATACCCTCCTAATTTTAATATTACCCCAGCTAAAATTATAGATCCTGAAACAGGAGCTTCCACATGAGCTTTAGGTAATCATAAATGTACTATAAATATAGGTATTTTAATTAAAAAAGCTAGTACTATTACAAAATATAATATAATATAATTTAAATTATTTATTATATAAATAATTAATATTCTCTTTATTCTATAAATATAAAAAATTCCTATTAATATAGGTAAAGAGGCAATTAAAGTATAAAATATTAAATATATCCCAGCTTGAATTCGTTCAGATTGATACCCCCATCCAATTACTAAAATTAAAGTTGGAAGTAAAGATCTTTCAAAAAATAAATAAAATATAAATAAATTTATTGATAAAAAAGTTAATAATAATATTAATAATAAAAATAAATTATTAAATAAATAAAATTTATAAAAATAATTTTTTATATAAATATTATATCTAGCTATAATCATTAAACAACAAATTCAAATTCTTAAAAGAATTATCCCTCAAGATAAAATATCAACTCCAAATATATAACCTAAATTATTAAAATAATAATAATTTATAGGTAATATTATACATAAAATTATTAAAATTATTAATCTTACAAAATTTATTCATCATTTTTTTTTTACTAATATAAAAATTGTTATTATAAAAAATAAAATTTTTAACATCCTATTAAATTAAACCTCTGAAAATAATCATTACCATAAATTCGTACTAAAGAAACTAAAATAGATAATCCTAAAACTCTTTCACAAACTATAAAAATTATAAAAATTATTAAAAAATAAAATTCTCTAATTATATTAAATAAAATTATTAATAATATTAAAAATAAACTTAATATAATTAACTCTAATCTTAATAGCAATATCAATAAATGTTTCCGAACCAATAAAAAAGATAATCTTCCTACAATATATATTCTTAAAAATAAAATTTTTATTATCATTAGTTTTAATAATTTAATATTTTAAAATATTGATTTTGTAAATCAAAAATAAGTTAATCTTTTAAAACTTCAAAGAAAAATAAAGTATTTATCTATAATCTCCAAAATTATTATTTTAAATAAACTATTCCTTGAAATAAAACTTTTAATTATAAATTTAATACTAATATCTAATCTAATTTTTATTTCATTAAATCATCCTATATCTATAGGATTTATTATTATAATCCAACTTATTTTATCAACTCTTTTAATAAATTTTTATACCCAACTATCTTGATTCTCATTAATTTTATTTTTAATCTTTATTGGAGGAATAATAATCCTCTTCACTTATATATGTAGAATTTCATCTAATAATATTATTTTATTATCCCCTAAAATAATTTTAATGATTTATTCATTTATTCTTATAAATTTATTAATAATAATATTATTAAATTGAAACCAATATTTAATAAATAATTGAATAAATTTAAATAATTATTTTATAAATTTAAATATTCAACAAAATTCTATAAACTATTTAATAAAAATATTTAATAATTATTCTATAAATTTAATATTTTTTTTAATTATTTATTTATTTATCTTAATAATTATAGTAAATAAAATTACTAATTTAAATATAGGACCCCTACGAAAAAATAACTAATGAACTCATTTATATCAATTAAAAAATCTCATCCAATTTTAAAAATTATTAACAATTCATTAATTAATTTACCTTCTCCATCTAATATTTCATTTTGATGAAATTTTGGATCTTTATTAGGATTTTGTCTAATCATTCAAACTATTACAGGAATTTTTTTATCTATACATTATACCCCTCATGTAAATTTAGCTTTTGATAGAATCAATCATATCTATCGAAATACAAATTATGGATGACTTATTCGATCTTTACATATAAACGGAGCCTCTTTTTTTTTTATTTGTATATATATTCATATTGGACGAAATATTTATTATGAATCATTCATAAATATATATACATGATTTGTAGGTATTATTATTTTTTTAATAACTATAGCTACAGCTTTCATGGGCTATGTCCTACCATGAGGTCAAATATCTTTTTGAGGGGCAACTGTAATTACTAATTTAATATCAGCAATTCCATATATAGGACAAAATTTAGTTCAATGAATCTGAGGAGGATTTGCAATTGATAATGCTACATTAAATCGATTCTTTTCTTTCCATTTTATTCTCCCATTCATTATCATAGCTTTAACAATAATTCATTTAATTTTCCTCCATCAAAAAGGCTCTAACAACCCTCTTTGTATTAACTCAAATATAGATAAAATTCCCTTTCATCCTTATTATACTTATAAAGATTTATTAGGATTCCTCATAATATTTAATTTATTAATATATTTATGTTTATCAAATCCTTTTATATTAAATGACTCAGATAATTTTATTATAGCTAATCCTATAATTACTCCTATTCATATTCAACCAGAATGATATTTCTTATTTGCATATGCAATTCTCCGTTCAATTCCTAATAAATTAGGGGGGGTTATCGCTTTATTAATATCAATTTGTATTTTATTTATTCTACCTTTTACTTTTAATAAAAATATTCAAGGAAATCAATTTTTCTTAATTAATAAAATAATATTTTGATATTTTATTATTATTTTTATTATTTTAACCTGAATTGGTACTCAACCAGTCGAAGAACCTTATGTAATAATTGGACAAATTAACTCTATTTTTTATTTTATATATTACTTTAGAATTCCTTTTATAAATATATATTGAAATAATTTATTAAAATAATACTTTATAATTAATAAGCTTTTATAGCATTTGTTTTGAAAACTTAAGAAAGAATTAAAATTCTATTAATTTTTACTAAAAAAATTTCATATAATTAATTTAAATCCCCAAAAAAAAATAAATATTAATAAAGATACTGGCAAATAAATTTTTCACGTTAAATATATTAATTTATCGTAACGAAATCGAGGTAAAATCCCCCGAACTCAAATAAATATTACACATACAAAAATTATTTGAATATATAAAATCAATATTCTAAAATTCCCCCCTAAAAATATTATCCTAAATAATATTCTTATAAATATAATTCTTGAATATTCAGCTAAAAAAATTATTGCAAATCCCCCTCTTCCATATTCAATATTAAACCCTGAAACTAATTCTCTTTCCCCTTCAGCAAAATCAAAAGGAGTACGATTAGTTTCTGCCAATAAAGATCTAAATAACATCAATCCTAAAGGTAATATAAAAATAATAAATCAAATATATTTTTGAAAAATCATTAAATTTATTAAATTAAACCTAAAAATTATAATAATAACTGATAATATAGTAATTGTTATTCTAACTTCATAAGAAATTGATTGTGCTACAGCACGTAGTCTACCTAAAATCGCATAATTAGAGTTAGACGATCACCCTGAAATTATAATAGTATAAACCCCTACTCTTAAAAAACATAATATAACTACAAATCCTATTAATATTCTAATTAAATTTTCCATAAAAGGAATTAATATTCAAATTAATAAAGATAGTATTAAACCAAAGACAGGTCTAAAATAATAAATTAAATAATTTGAATTAATTAATAAAATTTGTTCTTTTGTAAATAATTTAATTGCATCTCTAAAAGGCTGCAAAATACCTAATATACCAACTTTATTAGGACCTTTACGAATTTGAATGTAACCTAAAATTTTTCGTTCTAATAATGTAAAAAAAGCTACTCTAATTAAAACTATAATCACAATAATTATTATTCTAATAATAAATATATTAATATACTATATATATAATAAATTATATATTTATGATTTCTAAAATCATTACACTTAATCTGTCAAAATAGTATAAATTAATTTTATTCATTAAATATTTAATATATAAATTAATATATAAATAAAAAATCCTTTCGTACTAAAATATTTAATTGTTTAAAGATAGAAACCAACCTGGCTCACACCGGTCTGAACTCAGATCATGTAAGATTTTAAAAGTCGAACAGACTTAAATTATAAACTTCTACATTTATATTTAATCTTAATCCAACATCGAGGTCGCAATCTTCAATTTTAATAAGATCTTAAAATTGAAATTACGCTGTTATCCCTAAGGTAACTTATTATATATTTATTATTAATAGATTTACTAATCAAAAATTATTGGATAAAATAATTAAAAAATTTTATTAATTTTCAAATCACCCCAATTAAATATTATAAATTTTATTAAATTTTAAATAAATTATTTAAATTAAATTTTAAATATAAAGATCTATAGGGTCTTCTCGTCTTTTAAATATATTTAAGCTTTTTCACTTAAAAATTAAATTATAAATAAATAAATTATAGACAGTTTATATTTTATTCAATCATTCATTCTAGTTCTCAATTAAAAAACTAATTATTATGCTACCTTAGCACAGTCAGAATACTGCGGCCCTTTAAATACAATTCAGGGGGCAGATTAGACTTAAAATTAAAATCTTTAAGACATGTTTTTGTTAAACAGGTAAATATAATCTTTGCCGAATTCCTTTAATTTATATTCCTATTTTAATAAATTAATTATTATTTCCCTTTTTATACTAATTTTATCATTATAACATAATTTTTATAATAAAAATTATTTTTTAAATAAATAAATTAATTTAAAATAAAAAATTTATTCTAATAAAATATATTTATAAAAAATTTAAATTAATTAAAAATATTAATTATATAAAATTTATTAATAAACTCTTATTAATATAAAATTTTATATTAAAGCTTATCCCTTAATATATTATTTTTAATTATATATATATATATATATATATATATATATATATATAAATTATTAACTTAATTAAATTAATTTCTTTAAAAACTAGATATAAAAACCCGTATAACTTTTAACCTCTATTTAAATATATAATATAATATTATTACATTAACAATTTTATTTAAATATATCTTTTTTTTTCGAGAAATTTAAAATATTTAAATTTTATTTAATAAACTCTGATACCCAAGATACAACAATTTAAATTTACTTTTAAATAAATATATTCAATTTTAATTTTATTCAATATTCTATTACTATACAATTAAACTATTAAATTATTATTTTTTAAAAAATTTAACTAAAATAAACTTATAAATAAAAATATTTTTTTTAAAATTATAATTTTAATAAATATATTTATTAAATTAATTTCTATTTTTAAATTATATTGATTTGCACAATAAAAATTTCATTGTAAATGAAACCCTATACTTTATAGAATAATTTACTTCTAGATACATTTTCCAATACATCTACTTTGTTACGACTTATCTCAATTAATAACATAAATAATTTTTATTATTATACATTTATACTATATAATGAGAGTGACGGGCAATATGTACATATTTTAAAACAATAATCATATAAATTAAATTATTTATATTACTTTTAAATCCAATTTTATTAAAATTTTTCATCTTTAAATCCAATTTTATTAAAAATTGTAACTCATAAAAATCTTTATAATAAACTGCATCTTGATTTGATATAAATTATTATTTAAATTTTAAAATATTTTAAAATTTACTAAAAATATTTTTATAACAACGATATACAAATTAAATTATATAAAGTAAAATTAATTGTGGATTATCTATAAATATACAAGTTCCTCTAAATTGATTAAAATACTGCCAAATTTTTTAAATTTTAATTTTTTTTCTAAATTTTTAAATTTTTTTACTATTTATTTAAAATAATAGGGTATCTAATCCTAGTTTATTTTTTAAATTTTTAAATTTCATAATAATATACTAATAAATACTATAAATAAATTATAAAATTTCACCTTTAAATTTTATTATTATTATTATTTAAAATTATTTATTCAAATTTTTTAATATTTATTTTTATTTTTTGTTTAACCGCAATTGCTGGCACAAAATTTTATTAATAATTTAAAATATTACTTTAATTAACTTTCATTAAATTTAAAAAAATTATATACTAAATAAAATTTTAAAAATTTTAAAAATTTTAAAAATTTATAATATATATATATATATATATTTATAATAAATACCAAATCTAAAAATAATTTTAAATTATAATTTGTAAATGAGTTTTTTTTTATATATATAAAAAATTTAATATTTATTAATATTTTATATATATTTATTATTTATAGACCAATAAATTATTTATATAATTATATATATTTATTATTCATTATATAAAATTATTTCTATTTATAGACCAATAAATTATTTATATTATTATAGATGATGAATATTATAAAAAATAGAAATTTTTATTAAACCATTAT